GGGGAGGTCCGTTTGATATCCAAAAACTGCTCAGCAACAGTCGGACAAGTGGGTAATGTTGGGGTGAACCAGAAAAACTTGGGTAGAGCCGGATCTAAGCGTTGGCTAGGCAAGCGTCCTGTAGTAAGAGGAGTAGTTATGAACCCTGTAGACCATCCCCATGGGGGTGGTGAAGGGAGGGCCCCAATTGGTAGAAAAAGACCCACAACCCCTTGGGGTTATCCTGCGCTTGGAAGAAGAAGTAGAAAAAGGAATAAATATAGTGATAGTTTGATTCTTCGTCGCCGTAGTAAATAGGAGAATATTGAAAATCAAATATGTTTCTTCGTCTTTAGTCTTTACAAAAAAAAAAGATAGGAGTAATTAGCTGTGACACGTTCACTAAAAAAAAATCCTTTTGTAGCTAATCATTTATTGGGCAAAATTGAGAAGCTCAACATGAGGGCAGAAAAAGAAATAATCGTAACTTGGTCCCGGGCATCTACCATTATACCCACAATGATCGGCCATACAATTGCTATTCATAATGGAAAAGAACATTTGCCTATTTATATAACAGATAGTATGGTAGGTCACAAATTGGGAGAATTCGCACCTACTCTGAATTTCCGGGGACATGCGAGAAACGATAAAAAATCTCGTCGTTAATGTTAATAAAGTGAATATGGGTGCTTATTGTTTATTGATGGGAGGTGAACCTTATGATAGAGTTGGTACGAGAGGTAGAAGTATACGCTGTAGGTCAATATATATGTATGTCTGCCCACAAAGCGCGAAGAGTAATTGATCAAATTCGGGGTCGCCCCTACGATGAAACACTTATGATACTAGAACTCATGCCTTATCGAGCATGTTATCCCATTTTTAAATTAATTTATTCCGCAGCAGCAAATGCTACTAACAATATGGGTTTCGACAAAACGGCTTTAATTATTAGTCAAGCCGAAGTTAACGAGGGTACTGTCGTGAAAAAGTTAAAACCTCGAGCGAGAGGACGTAGTTACCCGATAAAAAGGCCTACCTGTCATATAACTATCGTATTGCAAGACATATCCAAAGATAAAAAATTTTATATATGGTTAAAGAAAGAAAGGGGATGGGTATATAAAGAGAAGTATATACCTATTGAAGATAAGTATCAAATGATGCTATATGATGCACTATTTGGGAACAGACTAATATGGGCTAATGACGGTAGCGAGGTCGTCGTATGGGACAAAAAATAAATCCACTCGGTTTCAGGCTTGGTACAACCCAAAGTCATCATTCCCTTTGGTTTTCACAACCAAAAAATTATTCTGAAGGTCTCCAGGAAGATAAAAAAATACAGGATTGTATCACGAATTATGTACAAAAAAATAGTATAATATCCTCTGGTATCGAGGGGATTGCACGTATAGAGATTCAAAAAAGAATAGATCTGATCCAAATCATAATACATATGGGGTTCCCAAAATTGCTAATAGAGGGTAGATCGCAAGGAATCGAAGAATTACAGAACAATGTACAAAAAAGATTTAATTCTGTAAACCGAAAACTTAACATTGCTATCACAAGAATTGCAAAACCGTATGGAAATCCTAATATTCTTGCAGAATTTATAGCCGGACAATTAAAAAATAGAGTTTCATTTCGAAAGGCAATAAAAAAAGCTATTGAATTAACAGAACAAGCGGATACAAAAGGAATTCAAGTCCAAATCGCGGGGCGTATCGACGGAAAGGAAATTGCACGTGTGGAATGGATTAGAGAGGGTAGGGTTCCCCTACAAACCATTCGAGCTAAAATTAATTATTGTGCCTATACAGTTCGAACTATTTATGGGGCATTAGGCATCAAAATTTGGATATTTACAGACGAGGAGTAATGGTGCTTTGGTTATCTTATCTTTACGTTCTATCCACTCTATCTGGGGATGGAACAAAAAATCACAAGCTCCTTCATTATTTTTTCATTCAATAACAATAAAAAAAAGCAATTCTAATTCTTCGAATTCTATAGGGTTGAATAAAAATTTGATTAACCATTTGGTATAATTGCTATGCTTAGTGTGTGACTCGTTGGTTTTTTTTTTAGGTTTATAGGTTAGGATTAAGGGGGAGACCGGCCCGCAGTATGAACTAATAATTATAGAACTAATAACCAACTCATTGCTTCGTATTATCTGGATCCAGGGAACCAGTCACTATATGATGTATCAATCATATCGTTGTAGCAACTGAAATTTTTTTCTCAATTTTACATAACATAAAAGAGAAATCAATCAGATCATAAAGTTGTGAAGCAAAAAAGGGATATGGATAAAAGGAAGGCTGAGAGAAAGAGAAAAAGAAAATATCAATGATATATGATTCCAATATGATGTATGGTCTATGAATTATCTCATATTCATATAAGAGCAATGTAATAAAGCATTAATAGGGATTTGTCCATAATTTAGTAATTAGATGTATCTAATTCATAAGAAAAAAAAAGAGCACCGAGTCAATAAAGACTGAGGAGATTGGCTCAGGAACAAATTGAATTTGGAGCTCCATTGCAAAGTTTGGGCCTAGCCATTAATGGAGAAGCGATGGGAACGACAGAACCCGTGACTCCAGAAGACTCTATTGAAAATAAATCCTAATGAGTCATTGGGTGGGATGGCGGAACGAACCAAAAACCAATTCATTTATTCTGATAGGTCGTGGGATGACCCTACGAATCAAACAGATATTGAAAGAGTAAATATTCGCCCGCGAAAACTTATTGATTTCTAAGTTTTGGACGATTCAAAAAAAGTAAAAATAAAAATTTCTTAATATTATTAGAAATATTAAAAACATTTTATTTATTTAAAGTATCCTAGAAAGTTACTTCGAATTTTATATACATATAAAAGCAAGATATAACAATTCCTACGTTATAGATTCGATCTCAAAAAATCCCAGAATCCCTTGCATTATTCATTAAATACATATATCTGTAATCTTTTTTTATCGTTTCATTCGCGAGGAGCTGGATGAGAAGAAACTCTCATGTCCGGTTCTGCAGTAGAGATGGCATTGAGGAACAGCCATCAACTATAACCCCAAAAGAACCAGATTCCGTAAACAACATAGAGGACGAATGAAGGGAATCTCTTATCGAGGCAATCATATTTGTTTCGGCAGATACGCTCTTCAGGCACTTGAACCCGCTTGGATTACATCTAGACAAATAGAAGCGGGGCGAAAATCAATGACACGATATGCGCGTCGTGGTGGAAAAATATGGATACGTATATTTCCAGACAAACCCGTTACAGTAAGACCTACTGAAACCCGTATGGGTTCGGGGAAAGGATCCCCCGAATTCTGGGTATCCGTCGTTAAACCAGGTCGAATACTTTACGAAATGGGTGGAGTATCAGAAATTGTAGCCAGAGAAGCTATTTCAATAGCTGCGTCCAAAATGCCTATACGAACTCAATTCGTTATTGCAGGATAGAACTAGAACTGTGTAACCGAAAGAAAGGGCCTTTATATGATGAAAAAACAAACGAGGTTTTCTTATTTTTTATTTCTGAACAAACAATATTTCTTCTTTTTTTTTAATGCAAAGGGCGAAGAAAAAAATGATTCAACCTCAAACCTATTTAAATGTAGCAGATAACAGCGGGGCTAAAGAATTAATGTGTATTCGAATCATAGGGGCCAGTAATCGACGATATGCTCATATTGGAGACGTTATTGTTGCTGTAATCAAAGAAGCAGTGCCCCATATGCCTCTACAAAGATCAGAAGTGATCAGAGCTGTAATTGTACGTACATGTAAAGAACTCAAACGCGACAACGGTATGATAATACAATATGATGACAACGCAGCAGTTGTCATTGATCAAGAAGGAAATCCAAAGGGAACTCGAGTTTTTGGTGCGATCGCTCGAGAATTGAGACAGTTGAATTTTACGAAAATAGTTTCATTAGCTCCTGAGGTATTATAAAAACTAATAGATGAGACTATGTAGGGTATCTGAAAAATATTCAACTCAAATTACTTAGTAGAATTTAGTAGTAGATTGTGTCTCACGCATATACCTTTAATAATTCAAATAAATAAATAAAAAAGCAGAACAGAACATGTTGATTAGATAAAAATTTGGAGGCACTAATAATTATAGTTCATCATGGGCAGGGACACTATTGCAGACCTAATAACGGCTATACGAAATGCTGACATGGATAAAAAGGGAACGGTTCGAGTCGCATCTACGAATATTACCGAAACCATTGTTAAAATACTTCTACGAGAAGGCTTTATTGAAAATGTAAGAAAACATCGAGAAAAAAATAAATATTTCTTAGTTTCAACTCTGCGACATAGAAGAAATAGGAAAGGACCTTATAGAACTATTTTAAAACGGATCAGTCGACCTGGCCTACGAATCTATTCCAACTATCAACGAATTCCTAGGATTTTAGGAGGAATGGGGATTGTAATTCTTTCTACTTCTCGAGGTATAATGACAGACCGAGAGGCTCGACTAGAAGGAATCGGGGGAGAGATTTTGTGTTATATATGGTAAGTAATCTCTCCGGTATCCGAAAAAAATCCGTAACTTTCTATTTGTTTTGTGAAAAAAGAGGAAGGGCGGGCTCTCTAAAATCACTCCTCCTCCATTAGTTGATACTTCAAAGGGGGTTATCCGGAATGAAAGACCAAAAATGGATTCATGAAGGTTTAATTATTGAATAACTTCCCAATAGTATGTTTCGAGTTCGTTTAGATAATGAAGATTTGATTTTAGGTTATGTTTCAGGAAGGATACGACGTAGTTTTATACGAATACTACCGGGCGATCAAGTCAAAATTGAAGTAAGTCGTTATGATTCAACCAGGGAGCGCATAATTTATAGGCTCCGCAACAAAGATTCAAATGATTAGGTGGCTTTTTCAACATCCCTTTCGTTGGGACACAATTCGAGGTTAAAAATTTCAAGAGACTTATTTTCTTCTAAAAAGCGGATTCGTAATTAAAGCAAGGAAAAACAAATTATGAAAATAAGGGCCTCCGTTCGTAAAATTTGTGAAAAATGTCGACTGATCCGTAGGCGGGGACGAATTATAGTAATTTGTTCCAACCCGAGGCATAAACAGAGACAGGGATAATCTTTCTAAAAAAAAGATTCTCCAAGGTACCCAATGCACAAATTAAAGGATCTGTTTTGACATGAAATGGATATATCCGTATATCTCTGACTCATATTTATGAGATGATAAAATATGATAAAACCCATACCAAAAGTTGGTTCGCGTAGGAATGGACGCATTGGTTCACGTAAGAATGGACGTAGAATACCAAAAGGAGTTATTCATGTTCAAGCAAGTTTCAACAATACCATTGTAACGGTTACAGATATACGGGGTCGGGTGATTTCGTGGTCCTCCGCCGGTACTTGTGGATTCAGGGGCACAAGAAGAGGAACACCATTTGCTGCCCAAATTGCAGCAGCAAACGCTATTCGTACAGTAGTAGATCAAGGTATGCAACGAGCAGAAGTCAGGATAAAAGGTCCTGGTCTTGGAAGAGATGCAGCATTACGAGCCATTCGCAGAAGTGGTATACTATTAAGTTTTGTCAGGGACGTAACCCCTATGCCACACAATGGATGTAGACCGCCTAAAAAAAGACGTATATAGAAATAAGAATTGAACGTATTTCAAGAGAAATAAATGATTCAATGATCTGATCAAAAAAAATTACTATGCTTCGAGAGGAAGTAGCAGTATCTACTCGGACACTACAGTGGAAGTGTGTTGAATCAAGAACAGACAGTAAGCGTCTTTATTATGGCCGTTTTGTTCTATCTCCGCTTATGAAAGGTCAAGCCGATACGATCGGCATCGCGATGCGAAGGGCTTTACTTGGAGAAATAGAAGGAACATGTATAACACATGCAAAATCTGAAAAGATACCACACGAATATTCTACCGTAGCCGGTATTGAAGAATCGGTACATGAAATCTTAATGAATTTGAAAGAAATTGTATTGAGAAGTAATTTGTATGGAACTTGCGACGCATCCATTTGCTTCAAGGGTCCTGGAACCATAACTGCTAAAGACATCATCTCACCACCTTCTGTGGAAATCGTTGATACTACACAGCATATAGCTAGCCTGACGGAACCGATCAATTTTTGTATTGGATTACAAATCGAGAGGAACCGAGGATATCGTATGAAAACACCAAATAACGCTCAAAAAGGAAGTTATCCTATAGATGCAGTATTCATGCCTGTTCGAAATGCGAATCATAGTATTCATTCTTATGGGAATGAGAATGAAAAACAAGAGATACTTTTTCTCGAAATATGGACGAACGGAAGTTTAACTCCTAAAGAAGCCCTTCACGAAGCCTCCCGTAATTTGATTGATTTATTTATTCCTTTTCTACATGCGGAAGAACAAAACATCAATTTAGAGGACAATCCAAATGGGGCAACTTTACCCCTTTTCATCTTTCATGATGAATTGACTAAACTAAAAAAAAACGAAATAGCATTGAAATGGATTTTTATTGACCAATCAGAATTGCCTTCCAGGACCTATAATTGCCTCAAAAGGTCCAATATACATACATTATTAGACCTTTTGAATAAGAGCCAAGAAGATCTTCTGAAAATTGAACATTTTCGAATAGAAGATATAAAACGGATATTGGGCATTCTACAAAAGCATTTCGTAATTGATTTACCGAAGAATAAGTTTTCAATTTCATTTGAAAGTTGAAATCCATTGGATTGGATGGATTTCGTCTTTTTTTCTTTGTATTTCAATTTCTAAAGAAAAAATGCATAGGTTTTGAGTCTTCAGTATGATCTGTATATTTGGAATAGACCCAGAAGTAAATTGAATAAATGTACGTATCTAGGGAGGATTCACTTTGAAGTGACTATTCCCTAGATACAGAGATTGTGTTATTTATTTCACGGCGGAATCAATTTAAAAAAGGCCTAAAGTTAGAGATTTATCAATAGGTAATGTTGCTCCAATACCCAACCAAAGGGCTACTGCGGTACCAATCAAAAAGACGGTTGTAGCTACTGGACGGCGAAATGGGTTTTGGAATTTATTAACATTCTCCAAAAAAGGTACTGTTAATAATCCGGCCGGTACTGAAGCCATTAAAAGAACACCCAATAACTTATTTGGCACTGTACGGAGTATTTGAAATACGGGAAAAAAGTACCATTCGGGTAATATTTCCAAAGGGGTTGCAAATGGATCTGCGGGTTCACCAATCATTGACGGTTCTAGAACTGCTAAACCTACGTTACATGCAATAGTACCCAAAATTACTACTGGAAAAATATATAAAAGATCATTTGGCCATGCGGGCTCGCCATAATAATTATGACCCATCCCTTTGGCCAATTTAGCTCTTAATACAGGATCATTCAAATCAGGTTTCTTTGTTATTGGGATAGGTGAATTCTTACGGATCCATCCCCCGAAAGAACCGGACATGATAATTTTTCATCATCCGGCTCGAGCACGAATCAAAGGAATCAAAGAGATCCGTAGAAAATCTATATGTCATCCAGATCAACACATATATGACTCTATCAAAAAAAAAAATTTACTGGATGCAATGTAATTTTCTGAAATTGCAACTACCCCTTGAAATGATTCAGTTTTGACAATTCCCGGTAAATGCTCAACACCCAAGTGGGCTTACAAAAATGATTCTGCTCAAGTGCTTTTTGGGTCGTCTTATGCCTTGTTATTGGCGTTTATCCCCAAAATATTTTAAATCGTCTTACATACAAAGGATTTACTTGTTACTAAATATAGTTTAGCCTGTGTTTTTCTTTAGATCCCCTGTTTCACTCTGATAGTATGATAGGTCGGAATCAATGCAGAGGAAATGAATGCATTTCAATACTATATTAAGTAAGTGAAATAGAATAGATAAAACAAAATCTGTATCGTGCCACATTACTTATTTTACTGGATCTTACAGAGCCTATTCATGCACAACATGATTTAATTCGGGTCTAATCATAGAAAAAGTTCTCCTGAAGCGAACCAGCCTATCTTATGTATGGGGCTTACGTGGTGGTTAGAACAGAGACACATTTGGTTATAAATTCCAATGTGGCGGAGAAAATCATATATCTGCATGGGCCAATCAATAGTTCAAGTCGCACACTCCCATAATCCATATTCTCTTCGTAGAATCCACTTCAACTATTCGTATCAAATAAGTAATACAATATTGCAATTGCAGAGTTGAAGGGAAATATCCAAACACATGTCTTATTTTTTTTTCAATAATCCATATTTGTAGCAATGAAATACTATTATTCCTACCCAAATTGATAGATAATTGATTACAAATATCTAGGATCCGCCTTTTCTATACGCTATAAAGGACCGGAAATACCTTGCTTACGTATCATTAAGAAGTGCATTAACATAAATACGGCAGTAAGAAGAGGTAATACAAAAGTGTGTAAACTATAAAAACGAGTCAAAGTAGATTGACCCACACTAGCGCTTCCGCGTAATAACTCGACCAAGGGCGATCCTATTACAGGGATAGCGTCAGGTACGCCTGTTACGATTTTGACTGCCCAATAACCAATTTGGTCCCAAGGTAAGGAATAACCAGTTACACCAAAGGATGCGGTCAATACACCAAGAATCACACCCGTAACCCAAGTCAATTCACGAGGCTTTTTAAATCCACCGGTGAGATACACACGAAATACGTGCAGGATCATCATTAGGACCATCATACTTGCCGACCATCGATGAACTGAGCGGATTAACCAACCAAAGTTAGCTTCAGTCATTATGTATTGAACCGAGGTAAAAGCCTCGGTAACGGTTGGACGATAGTAAAAAGTCATGGCAAATCCCGTAGCTACTTGTACTAAAAAACAAGTAAGCGTAATACCTCCTAGACAATAAAATATGTTGACGTGAGGAGGAACATATTTACTAGTTATATCATCTGCAATCGCCTGAATTTCGAGACGCTCTTCGAACCAATCATATACTTTATTGAGATAGGTAAACCAAAGGAACTCCCCCTCCGAGAACCATATATGAGAATTTAATCTCGTATAGCTCAAGCAAAAACACCCCAATACTGGTTGCAACAGATATGTAATAGGAAGTTTGAAACTTCTTCTTAGTACTCCATTCAATTTTCTCTGTAAATAGCAAATACGAAGAAGCAAAAAACCTAAAGCTCTTCTTTGTTTTATGATGATAATGCCAAAATATCAAGTCAGCTCATTCATCTTTATGTTGATTGTTACAGGCCTCTTGAATTTTCTCTGTCTCTATTGTTTTTATTGTTTTTATTTGTGTATTATATATATAATGTGGATTTTTTTGTTTATTATTGATAGGAATTTTCTTGTTGAGACCCTATAAATCGATTGAAACCTTAGATTCATACTAGAACCACGATGATTGAATAAAGCCCCCAACCCAAGCTAAGCCCAAGGGTTCTCTGAGTAAGAACCATTGGATCATCACTTATTCACTGAATAGGTGAAATGACTTGACTCAAAATCCAGATAAACTTTTGTATTTGTCTGTTGATCAAAATAAGCATAAAAATAATTTTGAAAGAAGAACAATCCTTCGCTTTATAATTATTAAATATTAAATCCTTAGAAATTTTTGAGTCCGGTCACGAGGTCCGAATAGTAGGTATGAATCATAGTTCAAATATTTCTTTTCTTGATCTATTTCATTCCATATATTCCGTGCTCCGGATACTACAATCAATATCCGACGAGGCAGAACCCATCTCTTTCAAGATGACAGACCCATTCTCTGTATTATCAATAGGATCAATTATAACAAGTCACACACTCATATTCCGGAAATACCGAAACAAAGGAATTTCGCGGTCGAACTGCCGGAAGGGCCTATAAATCCTAGTCCTAAGTGATTCAGTTTGGATTGAAAAGCCCGGACTTAGTGATTCTTATAGACCTAATTCATTGAAATTCCATCCAATAAAACAGAAGAGTTATAAATCTCCAAAATAATAGATAGGAATACCGCAAATAGAGCCATTGCGACACCCATCAAGGGGGTAGTTCCCCATCCAGGAGCTACTTTACCATATTCCGAATTCAACGGTTTCAATAAATTTCCTAGACCTGTTTGTCTTGGTCTTGGACCAGATCTAGAATTACCCTCAACGGTTTGTGTAGCCATAAATCCTATTGCATTGGTTGAGATCTGTTGACTTTGTATACCATTCCGTTGTAAATAAACGATCTTATCATAGATCCATTGTGGTCTTGAAATTATATAATAATGGAAACAGCAACCCTAGTCGCCATCTTTATATCTGGTTTACTTGTAAGTTTTACCGGGTACGCCTTATATACCGCTTTTGGGCAACCCTCTCAACAACTAAGAGATCCATTCGAGGAACACGGGGACTAGTAGAAGTAAAGTAATGAGCCTCCCAGTATGGGAGGCTCATTACTTTACTTCTACTTCAATTGAGATAATAAAAAATCATTTTTTAGTCGGAACCTTAGGTGGTTCTCGAAAAAAGATAGCGAAAAAAATGATTCCTAGAGTCGAGACTAAGAGGAATGTATAAACCAATGCTTCCATAAATAAATTCGATCGTGGTTTACAATTATAGCTTCCACACCTGTTCATTTGGTTTGGGATTATCTCCCAAAAAAAGAAAAGACAAAAGTCAAATAAAAAGCAGCGATTTAGCTCAAAATTTCTCTCGTAACCTATATAAAAGTTAAATCACAAAAATACAATCAATAGAGGCGAAAGATACCAGATCAATGTTGTATCAGACTGCCTGTCTCCTTGTAGTAGGATCCCCAAGTTTTTGGAATGCTCCAAATTCCACTTGAGCATCCAAATCCGGGTCAATACCAGCAAAAACATCTCTGAACAAGGTTCTAGCTCCATGCCAAATGTGTCCGAAAAAGAAGAGCAAAGCAAATGAAGCATGCCCAAAAGTGAACCAACCTCTCGGACTGCTACGAAAAACACCATCGGATTTCAAAGTAGCACGATCTAATTCAAAAATTTCACCTAATTGAGCGCGTCTAGCATATTTTTTCACAGTTGCAGGATCATTATAACTGACTCCATTGAGTTCGCCGCCAAAGAACTCAACAGTTACTCCTACTTGCTCGACACTATACTTAGATTCTGCCCTTCTAAAAGGCACATCGGCTCTCACAATTCCGTCTCCATCTACCAAAACCACTGGAAATGTTTCAAAAAAGGTAGGCATACGACGTACAAAAAGCTCACGCCCCTCTTTATCTCTAAAGATAGGATGCCCTAACCATCCAACAGCTATTCCATCCCCGTTGTCCATTGAGCCCGCTCTGAATAATCCCCCTTTTGCTGGATTATTGCCGATGTAATCATAAAAAGCTAATTTTTCGGGAATTTTAGACCAAGCTTCTGATAAACTCTGATTTTCCGCTAGTCCGGCACCAACCCTTCGATATATTTCTTGTTGGAAGTATCCCTGATCCCATTGATAACGAGTGGGGCCAAATAATTCGATGGGGGTAGTTGCTGAACCATACCACATAGTTCCTGCAACAACAAAAGCTGCAAAAAAGACAGCAGCAATACTACTGGAAAGGACAGTTTCAATATTACCCATACGTAATCCTTTGTATAGGCGTTGGGGCGGACGGACACTAAGATGAAATAGGCCCGCTAATATGCCCAATGTCCCCGCTGCAATATGATGAGAGGCTATCCCTCCCGGAACAAAAGGGTCAAAACCTTCTACGCCCCACGCAGGACTTACAGATTGTACTTTTCCCGTTAGTCCATAAGGGTCGGACACCCATATTCCAGGACCATATAAGCCTGTTACATGAAATGCACCAAACCCAAAGCAAGCTAACCCTGAAAGAAATAAATGAATTCCAAAAATCTTTGGCAAATCCAAAGAAGGTTTTCCTGTACGTTCATCACGGAATATTTCTAGATCCCAATACACCCAATGCCAGATGGCTGCCAAGAAGCACAAGCCAGAAAACACAATATGCGCTCCGGCCACACCTTCGTAACTCCAAATACCCGGATTTGTTACAGTCCCTCCTGTGATACTCCAACCGCCCCATGAATTGGTTATTCCTAAACGAGTCATGAAGGGTATAACGAACATACCCTGTCTCCACATTGGATCAAGAACGGGGTCAGAGGGATCAAAAACTGCTAATTCGTATAGAGCCATTGAACCTGCCCACCCAGAAACTAGAGCTGTATGCATTATATGGACAGCAAGCAATCGACCGGGATCATTCAATACGACAGTATGAACACGATACCAAGGCAAACCCATTAAAATACCCCTTTATCAAAGAAAACTAGACACTATGTAACTTTATCGCATTGGAAAAGACTATGCTATAGACTTCCGCTTTTCAGTGGATTATTTCGGAGCAAGGGTTCATATTTATTTTATTCCATTTTGTTGGTAATAATGGAACAATTCTGTTCGTAGGAACAAAGAAAAGCAGATCTATTCTATACCCGATAAGTACCAATACGCAATGGGAGGATTGGCCCCCTTTATCTATGCATTTGTTCATAGAAACTTGTTTGGCATTCGAACAGCCATAAGATTTTTCTTTTATTCGTCTTCCTATACGAACTTTTCAATCTTCTGAAAACAATAAGTTACGTTTCCACATTAAAGTTAAATCTAATACTTAACTCTTTTGTCTTTGCATTTGATGCCTATTGGTGTTCCAAAAGTACCCTTTCGGAGTCCGGGAGAGGAGGATGCAGTTTGGGTTGACGTATAGTGCGACTTGTCAGCCATATTGGGTCATATGGGATTTCCCCGTTCTCGCCCCCGATCGAGATACCCCTGCTTCGCCAAAAAATTGATTAAAACATCAAGAATTTGGAGCGTGAAGTGCAATTAGATCAATTTTTTAGGGATCAATAGTAATATTTTCAATTAGAATAATTTATGGTTGGCTTGGTTGGACCAATAAAATGAAGTATCCAGGCTCCGTTCAGAAAACACTCACCTTCACTTGGTAAGGTAATATGGGTATGATTACCACTTGTATCAGAAAAGCTTCCTAACTTATACCCTATCAGCGATCTCAAACTGCTAATCAATGAAAAAATATGATGACTACATCCATCAAAAGAAGGAAGTAAATGAATTGGAAAAAGGTCGTATCAAAAATAAGCGGTATTTAGATCATTTGTTCTATATGTCCAAATAGAAATCGGTTAGATCTTTACCCGGAGTAGAGCATAAACCTAAAAAAATTGAGGAGGCCCATTCAGGAACAAGAAAATTACATCGTAATTTGGAGATGAAACAATACATCAATGAGAGGTTAATTTGAGATAAGTTTATAGGAGGTATAAAAAAAGTCCTTCTATAATATAAACCAGCACATTTATTTTTTTTTGAGCCGTATGCATTCAAAGGTGCGTGTACGGTTCTTAGGGGATGAAATTTTGTCCTATCCTAATCAACCGACTTTATCGAGAAAGATTACTTTTTTTAGGCCAAGAAGTTGATAGCGAGATCTCGAACCAACTTATTGGTCTCATGGTATATCTCAGTATAGAGGATGAGACCCGGGATCTTTATTTGTTTATAAACTCGCCCGGCGGATGGGTAATACCCGGAGTAGCTATTTATGATACTATGCAATTTGTGCCACCCGATGTACATACAATATGCATGGGATTAGCCGCTTCAATGGGCTCTTTCATTCTGGTCGGAGGAGAAATTACCAAACGTCTAGCATTCCCTCACGCTTGGCGCCAATGAGTTTTTTTATTGGATAGAAATAAAGAAGACTATGCCTTCGCCGTATGGAATATGAATAAGAATATTGAGTAATAATAGCATGGCATTTCGAGTTCGGTATGGGCAAACCTTTAATTATTGTTTTTCATAACATGAGATTGTGTATCGGGAGAGTAGTATGAGACAAAAGATATTTCCGATTTTTCTTATCTATCGGGAGTTCATTTCAGCGTCACAATTTTTTGTTTTCACACCAGAATTCTTTTTCTAATAGTTATGTTGAGTACTAAAAAAAAACAAGATAATTTTTCCTTCTTTGATTCTTTGATCGGATCAAAAAGAAACTTTGGGATTGCTGAATCACAGACGAGAAAAATTCTAAATTCAATATCGAAAGCAACGGAACCATCATAGTATTTTTTAACTCCACCGAAAGGAAGGGTGGTAAATGGATCACTTAAGGATCTGGATTTGATAGATCCTATTTCTCTTGTTCGCGCTGGAAGCGAAAGATAAATTCCATTGTGGAGCCGTATGCAATGCACACTAAATGCCTGTACGGTTGTTCAATCCTATATCTATAGATATTTTTTTTTATTCTTCTTGTTATTCTTGTTATTCTTTATCTCTTTCCGTCGCCCGATCATATGAGATAGAGGAATACTTCGTTATTTGATATCATCAGGGTAATGATCCACCAACCTGCTAGTTCTTTTTATGAGGCACAAACGGGAGAGTTTGTCCTAGAAGCGGAAGAACTGCTGAAACTTCGCGAAACCCTCACCAGGGTTTATGTACAAAGAACGGGCAACCCCCTGTGGGTTGTATCCGAAGACATGGAAAGGGACGTTTTTATGTCAGCAACAGAAGCCCAAGCTCATGGAATTGTTGATCTTGTAGCAGTCGAAAATACAGGGGATCTTGTGTAAATCTTTGATTCCACCTCAAATAATAAATAATTCGAATGAACTGCGATTTTATATTTTATTTTCTTACCAGGTTAAATTAAAATAAGGTAAAATTTGAATTAGAGAATAGAAGAAGTTCATAATCATCTGGTTAGGAGCGATCTAAACCAACCCTTTTTGTATACGATTCATCATGCCAACTATTAAACAACTTATTAGAAACACAAGACAGCCAATCAAAAATGTCACAAAATCCCCCGCTCTTCGGGGATGTCCTCAGCGTCGAGGAACATGTACTAGGGTGTATGTGTGACTCGTTCAGATCATGAGCTGGAATAAAAAAGGAAATATTTTCCCAGTATCAATGACTAGGAAGGAATTCTTTCATTCATTATCTAAAAAAAGACCTCCATTGCGTATGAAATTTATTTATGGTTTCCATTGGTGCAAATCCAATCACCTTAATAGGAGATGATAAGCAATTCCCTTTGGTAGCAAATGGTTATCCATTAAGCGGGGACTTTAGTATTTAAGAAGCAGAAAAGTAGTACTCTCGCTCTTGCACGAACGGCTTAATAGGGTCAGCTACCTAGCCAACTTTCATAATTAAATGCCGTTACTGTATGGGTAGATCTCATTGTGAAAAGATCTATTATTGAACAATTCATGGGTAGAGTCAAAGAATGTGAACTGTACAAGTTACTACTAACATTGCTTAAATTAAATGGGGAAGCGACTCCGGTGTATAGAGAGAACCTCACCGTTTACGAAGTAACCATAGAAACGATGGAACCCGCTATTTTTTTATCCATTTACCTTTAACTACTTAATTTATACTTTGTTTGATACTAAAACTCGATCTTAAATTGAAAATTGAGTTTTTTTGATACCTAGTAGCGATACAATTTCAATTTTGTATTTCGAGGTGAAATGCCCGTAAAAAATCGTGGTTGGGAAGGTCAGAGTAGCAAAAGCCATTGGAATTTTTATTTTATACATCGGAAGAATCCGTTTTGTTATTAATAGACCGGGAAAGGGAAAAAGAATAACTAAAAGAAAATAAATCAATTAGTTATTCATTAAAGTTTAAATTAATTCAATGACCAGAATTAGACGAGGATATATAGCACGGAGACGTAGAACAAAAATTCGTTTATTTGCATCAACTTTTCGAGGGGCCCATTCAAGACTTACTCGAACTATTATTCAACAAAAAATAAGAGCTTTGGCTTCTTCTCATCGAGATAGGGGCAGACAAAAGAGAAATTTTCGTCGTTTATGGATCACTCGGATAAATGCAGTAATTCGAGATATTCGGGTATCCTATAGTTATAGTAGATTCATAAATGATCTGTACAAGAGGCAGTTGCTTCTTAATCGTAAAATACTTGCACAAATAGCCATATCAAATACAAATTGTCTTTACACGATTTCCAACGAGATCATTAAATAAGAGATTGGGGGGAATCCGCCGGAATGATTTAAAGTAAAGAAACAGGGGTCCCCGGAGCTTTTTCTCCGGGAAGGTTTAGTAAAAATTGATTATGATATGATAAAGTAGTAAAAATAAACGAACACGTTTCAATAAAAAAATATTTTTTTCTTACGATTTTTTTTACGACGTGTCAATCCAATCTGAATTCTCGAATTTTTCGAACAAAATATCAACCCCGGTTGGGATTCGGATTGGAATTTTGATTCAATCAATTGAGAAGTAATCCTATTTCTTTCGCGTTCGAGGACCTGTAGTTCTAGGAGTAGACTCAGTTCTCTCAAATTGTTTCTCATTATTAAGAAAAGGTAACGAAGATAAAATACGAGCTTGTTTTATAGCAGTAGTAATTAATCGTTGTTGTTTCAAAGTCAATCTATTCACTCGTCTAGATAATATTTTTCCTTGCTCACTAATAAATCGACTAATTAAACTCATGTTTCTATAATCAATTCGATCCCCCGATCCGATTGGGGGCAAACGCCTACGAAAAGATCGCTTGGATTTAAGAAAAAGCTTGGATTTATCCATGGTTTATTCCTTATCTCTAAAATCCTATTTCTTAATTCTAATTTTTGATTTGACAGAAATAGGAGTTGATTGGTTTATGGTTTTTTGAATATTATTATATGTAATTTTTACAGATTTGGTCCACTTTCTTGAAGGGAGGGTACACAAACACGCTCTATTTTTTTATCTCCCCATGAATCGTATGTTTGTAACAATAGGGACAGAATTTTCTCAATTCCAATCGACTAGGCGTATTGTGGCGATTCTTTTGGGTAATATATCTAGAAATGCCTGGTGATTCCTTATTAATATCGTTTCGGACACAACTGTTACATTCCAAAATAACTCTTATTCTGGCATCTTTACCCTTGGCCATGAACCTCCTTTAAATTTTGGATTCACTCAATTCTTTCATTTTCGATCCAAAACGAAAAAAAAAAAGAAGTTGCTGACCCGAAATCAAATTATGTTATGAAAGATTTCGTTGCAATCAATAAAGAAAAATTAAGAATAAGTAATACAAAGATTTCTAACTATCAATATAATCTCAGCATAGTATTTCGTTTAAGTATCTCGTATGATTTTGTTGCCCTCGACCCGATTTCCAGTTCCGTCGTTCTCCCTCCATTAATTCGAGCCAAAAAGTTTCAATGCGATTGACTCCACTTTTTTATCTTTCTTTAAAAACTACCAAAAGACCAAAACAAAGAAAGAAAAAGGGGATTAGTCACAGATAATTTATCTCTAATCTTCTTAAGTCCTTCGCATGCCAATAACTAGAATGAAAAAAAGGGGAATGTCAACGCATCCGGGAATAAGCGATTGATCTCTATCAATAAACCTGCCAAAGAACCGAACCATAGAGTACTTAGCACAGGTGCCACAGAGAGATATGTTTTTATATCTCGCATTGAAAATCCTCCTTTTTTATTGTAATACATATATGATTAGATGCATATGTAGTTAAGGATCACTTGTATTTGTACGTGAAATTCCTAACTAAAATGGATATATAAAATTACCCGGTAGATTAGATTTTCCTTTCCTTACAAGAACAAGAATCTTTCCTTTTTCGGAACATTACCACTAAAGTTTTATTTATATGTTGGGTTTCATTTCATATGTATATAATTCTTTTTTTATTATATGTTATATGAGCCATGAGACCAAAAATAATAACTGACAAGAACATTTGTATATCAATGGAGTAAATAATGATGTGGAAAACAAGACGTGGATTCTCTACAATGACACTGTAGTCCAATTTAATTGAAAGGGATGTAGCGCAGCTTGGTAGCGCGTTTGTTTTGGGTACAAAATGTCACGGGTTCAAATCCTGTCATCCCTACCTATTACTTATCCTATGGGCATTAACGAAGGATCAATAGCGATCAATGAAAATGAAATTGGACATACCTAATCTTTGAGTTTATGATATGATACTATAAACGCGTGCAAAATTTCTGGGGGTCCAATTAAAATCCTTTTCTTTACGATCTTATCGAGTGTGATAAGAAAGCGCTCTTAGTTCAGTTCGGTAGAACGCGGGTCTCCAAAACCCGATGTCGTAGGTTCAAATCCTACAGAGCGTGGTTTCACTCTTCTTATTCTTAGGTCGAGAATTACAATAAAATTACTTTATTGATTTATTGACTTGAAAAGCAATCTGAATTTGACCTCCTCCTTATCTTTAATCCGCAGGAGGTCAATCAAAGAAAAAGAGATGTTTGTTACTTAATCAAAGGTCCAACTGATCCCCACGCCTATATTGTAAATATGCAGTTACGAATAATCCAGCCAAAGTAATAGGAATTAGACCTAACACGATTCCAAATAGTAAAACTTCAATCATTTTAACTTGTTTGAAAGAGGAAAAAGGGGTAGGTAATATCTATTTCTAAATATTAATCCAAATCAATCATGAATCTCAATAACCAAGAATTTACAATTGCCATGGGAGTAACTATAATCGGGACTCTCACAAAAACATTTATTTTTTTTTTTAATTTTTCATTCAGTCAATTTCAAATAAGTCGTATCTTGTTCAGCCCAATAAATAGAGCTGAGGTTATAGTTAAAGCCGCCAGTAGAAAACCGAAATAACTAGTTATTGTAGGCATGAAAAAGCTAACTGAGATACATTTTATTTATACATATGTTTATGAAACACTTACCTAATTTTCTATTTTTATAGATACGAAGATAATAAAAAAGACCAATTGACAAAAAAAGTCCCAATGGAATTGAAAGTTTTTGCTTTTTGAGTCATTATTCATTATAAATAAGTGGCACTAATAAAGATCAAGTAACATAAGTAAAAAAAAAGCTTAATTCATTATCTATGACATCTACCGATCGCAAAATTCCGGATTCATTGAGCAACTCTCGAGTTCTGGAGTCAAATAATAGTAATAAGAATTTTGTCATGGAACAAGAAAAAGGGAAACTCTCCGTGAATCACTATGAAATAAATAAAATTTTGAAAATCCTTTCTATTTTCGTCGTTTATACTCTTTTTAAATAGAGTATTGACTCTATTTTCGATTTTGGAACAAATGGCCTTCTAACAAAAATACCCTTTTATTTGAACTCGTTATATTCAGTAGTAGGTTCGTTAATTGCACATAATATCTCGCATGAAAAGAAATAATGTATGATTGCTCGCAAAATTAAAATAAAAGAAAACTTGTATTTTGGTTCAATTTCAATTCACTTTGTTGTTTTTTAAGGCCTGTAATCTCATTATCTTTTACTTATAGTTATAGGATAGATTTTACATTCCATTTTCCATCTTATGTAGTCCCACCCTTTTAGATAGCTCAAGAGGAAGCTTTGCCTATAATCCAATAACGTTTAATACAAGAACGATTGTCTCGCAAATATTGTTTGTGCCGTTTTTTTCATCGAGTACTTTCTACTATTGTTATTGTACTAAATAATCATAATCAATTCCTTTATAAGGGATACGAAAAAGAAAGTAGGAAAATAATTATGCCCCGCTTCTTTTAGATAGTGATTGAAATTTCGTTGCTGTGTCAGAAGAAGGATAGCTATACTGATTCGGTATATTCTAAAGATGCCTTCGGTACACTATTGACGATCTCACAAAGATGAAGGCTCAGCAAGGTTCCATTTACTGAAACCATCTTTCGCGGAATCGATCCCCTTTTGACTGTACAAGATTTTTGGAGTTCAGCATGTCTGGAAGCACGGGAGAACGTTCTTTTGCTGATATTATTACCAGTATTCGATACTGGGTCATTCATAGCATTACTATACCTTCCCTATTCATTGCGGGTTGGTTATTC